GCAGTATCTATTCGAAACGAATTCTCTAGCATTTGACTCCTTATCACCGAAGAGTTTAGTCGTACACTTGAAAGATAGCCCAGAAAATAGAAGGGATGATTATATAATTGCTTTATATGGATCCTGGCCGGTTGAGACCACAAGTCAAAATGACATTGCCAAAAGTTGACAAGGTGAGATTTCCATTTCTTTATCAGAAGATGAGCCCCCCTTGAAGCCAGAATCGATTTTCCTTGATATCTGACATAATGCATAAAAGGGTCTTTGAACAACCATAGGGTTTTCTGAAAATCGTTACAAAGCACTACTACAAGATATTCTATTTTTGCATAGAAATGTGTTCGCTCAAGAAAGGATCCAAAAGATTTTGATCGTAAATGAAAGGGTTGTTTACGGAGAAAAATGAATATGAATTCACATTCATATACATGAGAATTAGAGAGGAACAAGAAGAATCTTTGATTCTCTTTTGAAAAAAGGGAAATGGATTTTTTTGAAGTAATGAGACTATTTGAATTCCAATACTCGTAGAGAGAGAGTCGCAATAAATGCAACGAAGGAGTATCTTGTATCCAAGAGTGAAGGGTTTGAACCAAGATTTCCAGATGGATGGGGTGGGGTATTAGTATATCTGACACATGATTTAAATGTGATAACTTGTCCTCGAAAAAGGGAAATATTGAATGAATAGATCGTAAATTATGAGATTTTGCTATTTCTTTTTCTTTTAGGGAAGATACCAATCGCAGCGAGAATGGAATTTCCACAACGACTGCAAAAACCTCCGATATCATTTGAGAATCAAAATGATTGTTGTGCCCAACGAATCGATTTTGATTAGAATCATTAACCGAAATAATCAAACGATTCTGTTGATGCATTCGAGTAATTAAACGTTTCACAATTAGTGAACTGGATTTATTGTCATGATCTAAATTTTCCACCGGTTCATAAAGAATCGATCCATTTAAAGCATGACCATGAGCAAGCGCGTAGATATATTCCTGAAATAGAAACGGATATAGGAAGTATTGTTGCCGAAATCCATCCATTTCTAAATATCCTTGTAGTTCCTCCATTTCCATTTGAAATTACACTTGAACCAAATGGGGGATTTCTTGAGTTATCAAATAATACATAGTACGATACGGTCAGAACAAGGTATATAGTAAGAAAAGAATAGATACCCCGGAGCCAGAAAGGACAATCAACGGATCCTATTTCCATCCAATTTATTTATGTTCGTTATAGTTACAAGAGATGGTTAGAAATCCTTTATTTTTACAACCCGATCACTCTTTTGACTTTGGAATAATGAATTTTGATCAGTATACCGTTTCTTCTACACATTCGTCTCCACTACATAATAGAGAACATAATAGAGAATAGTTAGGATTCATAAAAAAAAAGGAATTGATGATCCACTCACAAGAGAACCCTTTCCCACATCAGGCACTAATATATTTTTAACGTCTAATTAGATCGGGTAATCATTCGAATTAAGAACAAACAGAAGCTCGTTGCTTTTGGTTTCCCTATAATTGGAGCTATAGGGCTCTATCCATTTATTCACTCGACCCAACTTGAATTGATTTGACCCCTTTCCAAGAAAAGAATCAAAACAAGATTTTGTATCGATCCGTTAAGGATGAAGTATTCTAAGAGTTCTCCATTGATACGACATGCTGTTTTTTCCTTTCATTCCCTTTCAGGATCAGTCGTGGTCTTACAAACTCTACCAATGGTATGGACGAATCCGTTGCTTCATCAAAATGTGTAAAAGACCATAGCCGCACTTAAAAGCCGAGTACTCTACCGTTGAGTTAGCAACCCATATAAATAGGGTGTGTAGATACGATCGGAATAAAAAATAAATAAAGAGATTCGATTGCCCGACCTCGTCAAAACATTGAACTAGCAACAGATCAAAAAGAAAGATTTGATGATCAATTGTGAACATAAAAATGAACAGAGATCAGATGAAAATACAACAGATTCTGGGATAAATTATAGAGAAAATCTAAATAAATGTAAAAATTTATAGACTACCCATACTCTATTTTTTTTTTTTCATTATATTAACTAAGATACTTCTTGTGTCACAACGAAATTGACGAACCCATCGTTTGAGTGAAATAAAGAAACAAACTTATGAAATGTGGATAAATAGATCTATTTATCCACGATCGAATTATATTTGTTCGATACACCATTGTCAATATGAATTGAATGTTGAGAAAACCAATTCAATAAATAAAACAAGGACTTGTGTTGGAGTGACACTACAACATAGATAAGGGATGAAGTATGAGTGGGGAAATAAATAAGGAATTCCGGTAGGAAAAAAATGTCGGGTTTATTCAATATTTATTCAATAGAGGTACAATAAGCAAGATTGACCTTTTGTTTGTTGGTGGAGTCCCAACGAAAACCATCTGATTGATGGTAATCCCATAATTTCCCAGTTATTTCATCTATTCACTCAATCTTTTTTCTATCTGTCTCATATCAAGAGAAGATATTTTTTTTTATAGTTCTATGATACGGGGTCATGTGAGAGCAACAATGAATAGAGAATAGAGAAAAAAAATAAGGAATGGTGGAGAAACAATTAGACAAAGCTAGATACTGGGCACCCCCCCCCCTTTTTTTTATTTCATTAATTTCATTTGATTAATTCGAAATTCCTTAAATACCTCCGCCTTCTTTGAAATATCATGAACAGTTCCTGTAGGTTGAGCGCCTTTTTCAAGGAAATATAGAATAGCGGAAACATTTGAATAAGTTTGGTTCTTTATCGGATCGTAAAAACCCACTTTACGAAGATCTCTTCCCTCTCTTCGGGATCGAACATCAATTGCAACGATTCGATAGATGACTCATTGGGATAGACATAAATGAACAACCCCCCCTAGAAACGTATAAGAGGTTTTCTCCTCGTACGGCTCGAAAAGAATGATTCGAATTTATGTATTGTAGTGGCAAATAGATCCACAAAATCATCAATTAGACTATGATTTGAGTCATTTTTTTTTGTTCTTCCTTCCTGAAAAAAAAAAAAAAGAAATCTCATTCGTACTCATAACTCAAGTTGGGTAATTCTCAAAGAGCTCGAAGGGAAATCCTTAAACATTTATTGAGCCGTCTCTAACCTCTTTTGTTTGTCTCGCCTAGAATCGATTTTATTTCTTCCCCATTCTGATCTAGTTGTTGAGACAATTGAAAACGGTGTTTCCTTGTTCCGGTATCCTTTATTTTATCTTTGCTTTGAATCCTTGGGTTTAGACATTACTTCGGTGATCCTTAATTGTTTCAAAAGGGTAGCAACATACCTTTTGTTATTTCGTTCTATGGAAACGATTGATTCCCCTGTGATACACTTTTGATCGGAATTGGTAAAACTATTTCGACAAATTCATTTTCTTTTTTTTTTTTACTTGTTCGAACTTGATCCTTTCAATTTCTATACCGAAGATATACTTACGAAGTTGTTCCAACTTATTGATTGGCATTAACCCTAGATCCTTCTCTCTGCTAAATGAACCAATTCTTTATGCTCGAGCTCCATCATGTGCTATATTATAATTATATTATTTTATTACAACCCCAAAATTGGGGTCCTAGTGGAATAGAACAAACTATGTCGAGCCGAGAGCATCTTCTTTGATATATAAAATGGTGGGTACAAGAATCCACAGCCGATAATGTCCTTCAAGTCGCACGTTGCTTTCTACCACATCGTTTCAAACGAAGTTTTACCATAACATTCCTCTAATTTTGGACCGGTATGGAATTGATTCAATATGGAATCATGAATAGTCATTGGCTCAATCGGTATATAGTATATGAAGTCCTCCATACTTTCATTTTCATAGATGGATCTGGAGAAGTCTCAGCAAGAATATAATTTAACCCCATAAATGAAACACATTTTTAAAAAACACGAAGAAATGCGTTGCTTAACACTTCTTTACATCTTCAACAGATTGTTAGGGATGATGAATCATGAAAGATCCAATTCTTTCTCAAACAACTAAAACTAAAGAAGGGTCTTTAATTAGATTACCGATACCGGAACAGAATGAGTCATTAACCAAATAAGCTATTCCAATGACCGGGAAAGATCGCAAGTGACTCGATAGGATAGATTCACCAATGTCACACTTCTTCGAGTAGAAAGAATTTATAAGGAATCATAAAAAACAATTTCAAGAATTTCCTACTTCGACATCATTACTGGAAATAAGTTTTCCAGTAAAGACTGAATTGAATCTCTAAATCCATCAACAAGTCGGTACAACGAGGATCTAAAAATGTTTAGCAGATATCTGATTAATTAAATCAGACGCGAATTTGATCATCATAAAAGACCTCTATGTTTCCTTTCCGATTGAATCATCAATAATTTAAACCAGATAAATGGGTCATGAAACAAATCCAATTGTTTTGTTTTCTTGGGGATGGATAGAAGGGGCTCATGAAAGAAAAAATGAAGGTCGGTATTCTTTCAGGTATTCTTTCATCTGATTTTATCGTATTCATCAGATACACCAAACAAGTGTTACCGGGGGTAATCGTGGGTATTTAAGGGATCGCAGATCTTTTTCGCCAAAACTGAAACACCGGTGTCACTGATCACTGAAATAGAACAATAACAATACATATAGGCATGGTTCATTTTCTACAGATTTTTCCTTACTTCAGATTCAGGAATCTTTCCATAAAGTAAAGTGAATGTATGAATCTCCCCCCTCCCCCAACTGATCGCTACATTGATTTCCAATTATTCATTGGAGCCAAATCAAATACAAAATAAAAGAAATTAGGTCCAAAGAAAATAATCTGTTCCGTATTGAATTTTCTTGTTTGTTAATAAGATCCGGATGACAAGGGTCTTGAAATTGATACCTTCCTTTCCTTTGCGGATTAACTCATATCGACACGAATTCCATGGGGATCATGAATCATATCCAAAGCCAATTTAAAAGGATCTTCTTATGGGATGCTATCCTGTCTTGTATAAGTACAAAGCAAAATGGGTTCATATCAATTCGTTGTTACTATTTTGTTTGATTTTGTCCCACCCCAGTCTCAGGAGCTTTAATTCCATCGCTGGAATTAATACCAAGAACCCCCCCGTTTTTTAGGATTCAGGATCCACATAGAATTAGTCATTTTGTCTACCCTATCTTTATTTATATTTACTTTAGGGAAGGTCGAGACTTCTCTTTTATTTCGCATTTCGACTCAGAATGCATCATGTGAGAATCCAAATATCATAGATATGGGACATAAAGTTTATCCAAATGACTAACTAACCTTCAATATGAATATGGGCGAGGGGGCGAACATACGCTGAATGGCCCACCCAGTTTTTTTTTTGAATTTCACTTTGATCTTTGTTCCCATCCTACCTATATCAAAAAAGATATTTATTTCCATCCACATGTCATTGATACTCGATCCGTTTGTTTGTGAGAAACAAAATCGAAAGGGAAGATATGATTCTATAGAAGAATCATTAGAAATCACAAAGAAAGATTGGATCACATTGTATCCAACATTACACCCTTAAACAGAAGATTCTTAAAAAGAACAATCTTTGTTATGATAGAATTGGTCTGGGACGGAAGGATTCGAACCTCCGAGTAACGGGACCAAAACCCGTTGCCTTACCACTTGGCCACGCCCCATTTTTATTTCTATTCGACACCGATAAACACTAATATCGGTATTGGTTGTTCGTCAATTCCAGCCCCAATATCTATTGAATTGGTTGTTGCTATGATTTTACACATGTAGATGTAGAATCAAAATGAATTTATTGATCATTACATATAATTCAATTAAGATATTGTATGTAAGGTATGATTCCTTCTATTCTCATTTGAGAATTGAAGGATTTTTGATTGAGGGAGTTCAAAGAAAAAGAAATATTTTGCGGCCTACTTTCCCTTCTTTCTTCATTTTCCCCTTATATCAATAACCCAATAATAATGAAATTTTCTCCAAGAACAAAATGTTTGTTATGCTTAATATCTTTAGTTTGATCTGTCTTAATTCTGCCCTTCATTCGAGTAGCTTTTTCTTCGCCAAATTGCCCGAAGCTTATGCTTTTTTCAATCCAATCGTAGATGTTATGCCAGTCATACCTGTGCTCTTTTTTCTCTTAGCCCTTGTTTGGCAAGCTGCTGTAAGTTTTCGATGAGATCTTTAATACTGTCTTAGAAACATTCATGATTTATTCGATAAAATCAAAATTCTATTCTTAAGAATTGATAAGATCAGATAATGAACCCTCGACTCAAACATGGAAATTCTTTTGGATAACCGAGATGAATCGGAATCACCTCATTTCTTCATTCCTTCTGGGGGTCGAAGACCCTATGTATGGTCCCTACAATACCTAATTGTAGGTATGAGAGATCATTTTGTTAACGAAAGAATCAGAATCTTATTACAAATTCATTCCTGCAAATTCCTTATGTTTTCTAGAAACCGCTTCTTTTCTTGGTGTCAAAACGGAATATGTGGTACAAAAATGGAGAATCTATTCCCCTATTTCCCCCAAAATGATCTTGGAGATTGTGTAATGCTTACTCTCAAACTCTTCGTTTACACAGTAGTGATATTCTTTGTTTCTCTCTTCATCTTCGGATTCCTATCTAATGATCCAGGACGTAATCCTGGACGTGATGAATAAAAAAATCAGGGGTTTTTCCTTGCTCGATTTCTGAATTTTCTTAGGATTTTCTTTCTCCATTCCATACATTTAACTATGAGAAAGGGGGTTAGAGATTTTTTCGAATTCGAAAGGGAAATATCAAGTGATCAGAAGAAACGGAGAGAGGGGGATTCGAACCCTCGGTACAAATAATTCGTACAACGGATTAGCAATCCGCCGCTTTAGTCCACTCAGCCATCTCTCCTAATTTTAAAAGGATAATTCATATGTGACGCGTGAAATAAAGGTTGATAAAAGTTTTTCCTTATCTTTCTTTATTCTATAAATATAGACGAATTTGATCAATCATCAATTCCCTTTAGATAATGATTCGAAACAGATATCTCCAATAGAAAGAGTCCCTCTTTGATTTCGTCCGAAAAGTTCTTTCTTTTATTCCCCCGGCCTGGCCAGTACCTAGCCAGGCCATTCCTTGTTCCAATGAATCATAGATCAAATGATTTATTTGATTTGAAAACGAAAATGCTTGTTATTGAAGCAGCAACAAGGCTATTTCCATTCCTATGATAGGAGTGTCATTTCTTATTATGTTTTTCCTTTTCTCGATTTACTTAAATGGAATAAAAAAAACATATTTTTTTTCTATTATAATAGAACTCATATATTTCTTCAAAGAACATGTTTGAACCTGAACCCTTGAGTCCACAACCAAAACAATAGGATTTTTCACTCGATCCAATCGACCCGAATTCATAAGATTTGGCAGTTGAATGAATAGGAAAAGGAGTAGCTTCGAAAAATAAAAATGGAGCTCT